TCACAAAGATTTGATATCAGTATTTCTCCATTTACTGATCTCTATCTTTCACGAAATCGATCCCCCTTTGACTGTAATATTGGAGCTCAGCATGTCTGGAAGTACGGGAGAACGCGCTTTTGCTGATATTATTACCAGTATTCGATACTGGGTCATTCATAGCATTACTATACCTTCCCTATTCATTGCAGGTTGGTCATTCGTCAGCACGGGTTTAGCTTACGACGTGTTTGGAAGCCCTCGACCCAACGAATATTTCACAGAAAGCAGACAAGGGATTCCATTAATAACTGGCCGTTTCGATTCATTGGAACAACTCGATGAATTTAGTCGATCCTTTTAGGAGGCCTTAATGACCATAGATAGAACCTATCCAATTTTCACAGTGAGATGGTTGGCTGTTCATGGACTAGCTGTACCTACCGTTTTTTTCTTGGGGTCAATATCAGCAATGCAGTTCATCCAACGATAAAATAAATAAATCTAATCCGAATTAATTATAGAGCTACGACACAATCAAATCCGAACGAACAAAACGTTGAATTGAATCGTACCAGTCTCTACTGGGGGTTATTACTCATTTTTGTACTTGCTGTTTTATTTTCCAATTATTTCTTCAATTGAGAGAAAGAAAGGAAATTCTCTTATCTCATTCGGAAGGATATCATACCCATAACTATCCATGACTGTTTATGTCTATAGCATGACCACTTGATGAAATGGGGAGGGAAGTGAGGTAAATGGCCGATACTACTGGAAGGATTCCTCTTTGGCTGATAGGTACTGTAACTGGTATTCTTGTGATCGGTTTAATCGGCGTTTTCTTCTACGGCTCATATTCCGGATTGGGATCATCCCTGTAATAATCGCATGAACCGTACTGTAGACATGAAAGAGTAAGAACTCAACAGGACCTCAAATCCAACTCAAATCCATATAAGGAGGGGTCAGGTCCTGTTGAGTTCTTACTCTTCGACCGAGACCTTGACCCATTCCATAAGAGGTGGAAATTCATCCAGTCAACACAAACACAATCATAATATATACATGTATTAGATTTTTCTAAATGAAAAGTGGTTGATTGGCCCCGATGAAATTACTACATTCCTTAATTTTTTATAATGTTTTTGAAATGTCGAATCCACTGATTGATTCATAGTATCCATAGATATAGTGGGGACTTTTCCGAAGTAAGAATAAAGTAAAGAAAGAAGGATCTTTTGAATGACATAAATAATATGGATTTCTACGGATGAGACACCTTACAAATCATTCCTATACAAAACTAATTGGAAACTAGGAAACTATAGAAAAATAAAGTTTGAACTGTAACTTTGATGTGGGTGATGAGATAATAAGGTATAATAAGATAATAAAATTACTAAGGATTTTTATATGCCCGAAAACCCAAGATTTCCACTTTTTGACCCGGAATTAGAACATGAAAAATCTTTTTAAGCGAGTCTTTTTTCTTTTTATAAGTTCATTAAAAATTATAAGTTCATTGCAAAAATTCCATTTGCTCAATTGAGTTTCTCTTGCCCCTCTTTTTTATCCCCCATACTTTTCTTCTTTCTTATGAATTCAAAGAGGTTCCGATAAACCCGCAATTAATATTTATTTGATTTGACGAATGAGACCCAGAACCATTATTATTTCTACGCAACGAAAGAGCAGAAAATTCCTTTTCTTTCTTTGTAGAAAGAAGATTTGGGAGATTTCCTGGAGCCTTCCTTTTTTCTTCATTTATCCTGCTTTCTACCCCTGCTTCCCACTTATGCGTTTATTAGATATAGAATCTAAAAGTATTGAGGCATTACGTGCCATTTACCATGTGGCAATAATAAACCTGGCATAATCACACTAAACTAAATTTTGATCCAATCATCTTCTTTTTAAATTCCATACTATTGCTATTTTCTAATCTGGAATACAAGTCATCTCCGATATCTCGAAATAGTATAATCAAAAGCAAGCAAAAAGGGGCTTCCGTGATTTTTGACCGCGCATACACATAATATAATTGCGATAAAAAAAAATTCAGCTTTTTTTCCAGCTCGATGTTGAGGAATCCGTGGATCTAGAAATTCATTTCGGCTAATTGAACCTTCTCAAACTGTTTCTTTTTAAGAACCAAAAAGATTTGCGCCAGAATAACAGATGCTAAGAAGAACAAAAGGCCTTGGATACGCAATGGATCTTGAAGTACTATTTCTGCATCGCCTTGACCAAAACCACCTACATTGGGATTACTTGTTAATGGCTGATCAAGCTTGATGTATTCACCTTCAGAAACAAGAAGTTCTGGTCCTGGAGGTATAATATCAACCGTTTCGTGTCCATTGGATGCATCAGATATGGTTATTTCATATCCACCTTTCTTTTCTTTACGTACTATTTTACTTACTATCCCTGCTGCTGAAGCATTATAGACTGTATTGTTACTCTTGCTCCCATCAGGATAAATCTGGCCTCTTCCCCTGTTCCCACCTACATATATAGGATATTTTAAGAAGTGAACCTCTTTCTTAGTAGCGGGATCTGGAGAAAGGATGGGAAAGACGATTTCACTATATTTCTGACCAGGAACAGGGCCCACCACAAGAATGTTTTTTTTATTAGGACGATAACTCTGAAAAGACAGATTACCCATCTTTTCTTTCATCTCGGGAGAAATACGATCGGGGGGAGCTAATTCAAATCCTTCGGGTAAGATGAGAACAGCCCCTACATTCAAACCTCCCTTTTTACCATTAGCAAGAACCTGTTTCAGTTGCATATCGTAGGGGATTCTAACAACTGCCTCAAATACAGTATCAGGAAGCACAGCTTGTGGAACCTCAATATCCACGGGCTTGTTAGCCAGGTGGCAATTAGCGCATACAATACGCCCAGTTGCCTCTCGCGGATTTTCATAATTCTGCTGCGCAAAAATGGGATATGCATTTGAAATAGATGCCCGAGTTATTACATATATCATCATCGATATGGAAATGCATCGAATCATCTGTTCCTTTACCCAAGAAAAAGTATTTCTATTTTTTTGCATGGTCTAATCATTGATCCCGGAAATTTCTACAATAAATTAGGTAGGGAGTCAGTATAGTTCCCTATCCCCGATTCTGCCATTGTATGGAATACAGAAGTAATCTAATCCCCTCGACGAGTAGAAGTATAAAGAATGGGTAAGATTTTGAATGGTTTGTTTATATACAAAGTGACATTACAATTTTCTTTATGTTGTCAGATTCAATCAGTTCTTCACTCATTCAGTGAATGATAAATCACTACAAGTGAAGGAGATACACGATTTAAATAATGAAAGATCCAATATTTCAAAATTGTATCTAGAATGACCGGAAAGGTAGAAACGAGACCGGATATAATTTTCTCATTCTGAACAAATCCAAAATCTTTGTAGAACGAACCAATCATTAGTTCCCAAGCGTGGGGCGAATGGAATCCAATACATAAATCGGTTAATAAGAGAATGGAAAAAGCTTTTATTGTGTCGCTTAAGTTATAGAGGAATTCCTGAACCCAAGAATTAAGAGTGATAAGTTCTTCATTACCCAGAATAGAATAAGCACTTAGAATAGCGAAACAGGTTATATTTGTCGAGAAATGCAAAATAATATGTATATGATCTTGATTGTGCATTCTTACCAATTGTATCGTTTCTTTGTGGATTCCTATACGAAGCTTTTGTATATGTGTCTCCGGATACTCCTTTATCATTTCGTCCAACAAGAACAGTTCTTCTAATTTGATGAATCCTTCTAGAATGTTCTTTTCTTGAATATCATTCAAAAAAGTTTCGGATTGGCTGGTATTCCACCAATTAGTCACCCAAGGTTCCATACTTTTAGTAAATGAGAGAGAAATTCCCCAAGGCAAAAATACGATAGATGCAAGATATGGTAGGGGATTCAATGCTTTCTTTTTCGTCATTCCAATCCGTGAATTGTTAATGAACCTGATTCATTTGTTGACTATGTCTGATATTTGTATGATGTATGAAGCACGAGTTCTATAACGAGGTATGGAACCTATGGATCTATTTCCCATTGTGTAATTTGTTTAGTCCTTGTCTCCAGAAATGGAATAGGGGTTCATTTATTTCGAATGCGGAGGTAATGAAATAGTGTCCCCAGACATCTCAATCGGTCAAATTCGGATCAATTGCATGTTCATTTGGTCTTTTTGATGAATGCCAGAAAGAAGCACTTGAAGTAACAAACATGAATATTATTCGTATTTCGAGAAAAACTCTTTTGTTATGTTATATAAATAAAATATTTCGAATTGTTTCACTGATTATCCACATCCCAGGAATAATCGAGGGGATAATTCTGAAAAATACCGATGATGAAATCCGAAATAGTCGGCAAAACGGGAGTGGTTCTAAAAAATCCAATTGTTTGGTCATCAAGAATTTGGTCATCAAGAAACAAGCATCAAAAAAGATGAATAAAAAGAAAGGTTAATTGACAAAAGAGGGATAATTTACTGGGTATGATCCATCTTATCTTCATCTATATATAATGTAATGTATTGATTCGAAATATTGGTCCTAAAATCCTAATGGATTCTGTACTCTGACCTGATATATGTGATGAATACATACTTATTAAAATATGAAAATGAAAGAATTAAGTGGAATTTCATACGCATGAAAAATAGTTTTGATGGACTAAAATCACTTCATGGTATGATTGTTCCATAAGTCCACCTGCTCCATGGTACGCAGGACATTATATTTCCATCGGGATGTGGGAAATAGGATTTAACTAAATGTTTTGATCAAAGGAGCGAAACATCAGTTATATTAAAAGAAAAAGGGATTCTTGGGTTCCCTCCCTCTCCCTCGTGACGAGGAGCACTCATTCCTCGATTTCTTTGTTTCATTTCAAAATACTTCAATTGGTACGCGCAAAAAATAGGCCGATTCGGCAGCTTTTTGTTCAATTTCTCGTGGAGTTAAATTCTCATCGGTACGCGTCAATGGAATGTCTCCCCGGCCCCCAATTTCCATATAAAGGACACGGCGAGGAAAAAGACCCTCTTTAACTTCTATTCTGATCGAACGGATATCTCTTATACGGAATCGAAAGAAGATGCGACGATTTCTTCCAGGAAATCCCCAACGAAAAATACACACTATTCCTTCTTTTCTATCGAATTTGTCATAACCGCTACCTACACTCCACGAAATTGTGCACCACAAATAGGAGCTAATGAATAGACCCGCGATACCGTAGAAACACATTACGATCCCTTGTGGAAAAAAAACTATTTGCTGAGATGGGAATAAGGATATCAGATTCCTACCAAAATAACTGGAAGTTCCAACCAATAAAAATCCTAGTGAACCTAAAAAAAGGATACAGGCCCAGCAGAAGTTACTTATTTTTCTAGAACCCGTTATAAGTTCTATCCATATATGTTCTGATCGCCAATTCATACTAGATTAGATCGAGTTTCATTCTATTGGAATTGAGAGAATCATCAAAATGAGTTTTGTGGCTCCCGAAGTAACTTTCATCCACTAATACTATCACGATGTAAATCATCAATCAGGATTCATTCATCAAATCAGTTAGATAGAACTAACATCTCCCCCCATTCAAACTAGCATCACCCTCATTCATATGATCTAGATATATCTATTTACATATCATTATCATACATGATATATATTCCAGATATCCGATCGACCCGTTGAAATAAAAGTAGAGCTATAGATGCATAAACATGGATTGATCCATATGATCATCTATTTACATTTGTGATTTGTGTCCGAAGTCTGAAGCCGCATGTCGTACCATTCCCATTAAATGAAATGAAAATCTATATTATGATCCAAAGATTGAAATAAATTGATGAGATTGGGTCACATCATATCTAGACAATCTTGTTTTTTTGAACATGGAAAAATAAAGAAACCATTGCAATTGCCGGAAATAATAGGCCTACTAAAGGCACAAAAATAGAGGGTAAGTTGAGATCTGTCATAGAATCGGTGCCTCGGTGTATTTAATTGATACTTCTCTATTAATAGAATAATAATATTCTAAGTTATTAGAATATGAGTACAAAGAATGTGGATCTAAACTAAATAGAAATTAGTGTACTTACCCATCCTTTTCCGGGAAATATATGTATGAGAATCTTATTATTCTTATTCCTCCCTTATGTTTCTAAACAAATTTCTTCTCAAGGAGTCGTTATAATTTGATCCAACAAGGATTTATATGAAAAATGTATGATTCTCGGGAGATATAGAAGTGTTGCATATTTATTTCTATATCTTAGTTAGGTTGGAACATTTGATATGTAACAAGGGGGCTTTTTTGGATTTCTCTAATTTTTATTTCTCCGAAGGAAAAAGACACTACTTTGATCTTTTATCCTGCTCTGTTGCTAAAGGGTCCGTCCCTGATCTGATTACTCATTAGTAAAGGTAGGATAAAAGAAAAGATGGATCTGGAGAAAAAATCCTCTGAAACTTCTGATTCTTACTACTTCACTACAATTACAAATTGTCTTTATGCCAGCAAAGAAAGCTCCACCCTTGCTACTTCAATTCTGATAAACGAAATGAACTACTTTTTTGCCTACAAATAACTAAATCTATCGCTCTACTACTTCTACTTTTTGACTTGAATTTCTTTGGTTCAAGTTCAAGGGCGGGGAAAGAACCCATGGAACTGAAATAACTCACTCGGAACACCTTTTAAAAGATTACGCGGTACGATTGGATCAAATAAACCCTTATTGAATAAATACTCTGCTACTTGCGAACCCTCAGGTACTGTCTTCTTCAATGTTTGTTCAATTACTCTTTTACCCGCGAATGCAATGTAAGCATTGGGTTCGGCAATAATGATATCTCCCAACATACCAAAACTGGCTGTCACTCCACCAGTTGTAGGGGATGTAAGGATTGATACATAGAATAACTTTTTATTTGATTGATAATTGTATAAAGCGGAAGAGATTTTAGCCATTTGCATCAAGCTCAAACTTCCTTCTTGCATGCGCGCTCCTCCAGAAGCACACACCATAATAACTGGGAGAGATCTATCAGTAGCATACTCGATCAAACGTGTGATTTTCTCGCCTACTACGGATCCCATACTACCCCCCATGAACTTAAAATCCATAACACCAATTGCTATAGGAATACCATTTAATTTGCCTATGCCTGTTTGAACAGCCTCAGATAAACCCGTCTCTATTTGATAAGAATTGATACGATCCCTATAAGGGTCCTCCTCAGAATGAAATTCAATAGGGTCCATAGAGATCATGTTTTCATCCATAGGGTCCCAAGTGCCTGGATCAATCAAAAGTTCGATTCTATCTGAACTACTCATTTTCAAGTGGTATCCACATTGTTCACAAATATTCATTTTTGAACTAAAAAATTTCTTATAATTTAATCCATAACAATTTTCACATTGAACCCATAAATGTCTGTATCTTTTATTTCTATCT